AAAAGAGCGCGAACAAACGGTATAATGAGGGTGTCATCTTTGAACTAGATAAGTTCAGAAAGGCGCATAGAGGTGAAGGAAACCGTGTGGTGGCTGATCCAAAGGAATTGTATGATCTTCAGTTAAGAATAGAAAATATGACAATGCAGTTCGATGAACAAAATATCTTTAGTTCAACAAGTGACATTCTAAAGATACTGATCGATCCTGAAAAAGAGAGTGCGAAGGATTTTCTTCGCTCGAGGCTTAGCAGAGAGTCAGATCAGTTCTTGGTGGGTTTATTTGGTCAATATACGCTAGAGGCACTGATAGTTCATGTGCTTTGTGTGCTATTTTCCTCGGCAGATGCTAATAGCATGATCCGTGTTGCATCCTTGGTGGAGCAATTGGAGGGTCATACTCGTTCCCATGCTAAGATAATAATAAAGCGTAAATTAATGGGTGCTGTGAGTATGAACTTATTTGAGGATAAGGAGGAGGAGGAAAGTGTTGATGAACAAGGTAAGAAGAAATCCGGGTTATCGAAAAAGTACCCTATTGGAGCAGCTTTAGTTGAGTTAATGGATTTAAGGGGCCTGATAGCGTTAGCTGAAGATAGTAGCGGATCAACTCGTATTTATAATAAAAATAAATCGTATTATCTTCAAAAAACACTATTTGTGTATTGCAAATTTGATATCTCATTATTACCAATAAAGCTTAGCTTGCCAATGGTGTTCCCACCCTTAGACTGGAAATGTACTACAGAAAAAGCAGTAAGTCTGTCAGATCTAACAGGTGGTTACCTAAGTAGCCCTACAAGTGAAATGTATGATCGTTACAGGCTTTTAAGTTCAAGTAACCCGCGGAATCTATATATAGAGCTTAATAATCCCAAGAAGCTCTGCGAGATAATGAACTGTCTGCAAAGTCAGGCTTTTCAAATAAATAAAGAATGGCTTTTATATTTAATAACACACCAAAGTCACTTTGAAGACTTTGGATTGCTCACGCCTGAGTTTGTGGGATATATAAATATACTGGAAGTATCAGGAAAACTTCGTTCATTATACATGAGCGATGCGTATATAAAAGAGAACTTTACGTTCAATGAGTTGTTACAAACATTACAAATAGATATTCAGCGTGCTCGTTATGAGAAAATGATATTTGACTTGGCGTTAGCGTACGAAGGTTATTCATTTTATTTACCAGCCTTTCTGGATTTCCGGGGTAGAATCTACCGTTGTGGAGTCTTACACTTCCACGAGCGTGATTTTTCTAAAAGCCTGATCCAATTTGTGGAATCACAAGAGTTAGACTACAGGGTTGCAGTAGTTGCTGCATGCTTCCAATTTCAGTCCTTCAAGTCTGACATGGGTGCATTGAGTTGGTTTAAGGACAAAATCACCGCACTAATGCTGGAGGATTGTGTCTCCCGAAGAGATTTCATACTATCGGATTCGGATAGTGCGAAGTGTTTTATCAAGCATGCTGTTAAGGCTAAACATCCCTTTCAGTTCTTATCTAGTTTTCTACCTGTCTATTATTGTAATTTAGAATCTATTATGCGCATGCCTATTACCCAAGATGCTTCAGCCAGTGCGTATCAAATCATGTCTTATTTCTTGCTGGATGAATGGATGGCGAGGAAGACGAATCTAATTCAATCTCCTAAAGGTGAAATAGAAGATATTTATATATCTATCCTAAATGAACTGCAAATTTATATAGTTCAAAAACTAGAAGATAGAAATCTCTCCGAAACCCTTATCGAGGTACTCGATAGAAAGATAGTGAAATCGATCTTTATGCCTATAATCTATGGGAAGACGGTTATGAGCACAGCTCACGATATAAAGGAGAGTCTCTCTAGATTCCTGACACCGAAGGAGTGCTTTCAGATTGCAAAACTGTGCTTTGAGTTCTGGAAAGATAGGTTTCATAACATGGAATGTTTTATCCGTTTGATCCGTAGTATAGGCTGGGTTGCCTCAGCTAGTGATCGCCCAGTACTGTATGAGGTAGAGAACATTCTAACAATCCAGGACTATATGAAGATGGAACCAATCAATATCTGGGTTTATGATAAATTGCATAAGAAAAGACGTCAAGTAACTCTGAGAGTAGCTACTGATACACGAGATCGCAGGAAGACAGAGATCTCATCCTTCGTCAACTTCATCCATCAGAAGGATGCACATATTGCTATGAAAGTGGTAGAACAGATGCTTTATTATAAAGCGCCTATCTATACTGTTCACGACAACTTTATAAGTTCCACGTATCATAGCAAAAAAATTGCTGGTATTTATAATAATGCAATTATTAGTCTGGGGCGTCCTCTAAGAATCATAAATGAGTTCATTTATTTGAATGTCATGAAACATATTTATGATAATATAGATAGAGAAATCTCAGATGATCTTATGGATCATGTAATTCCAAGAGATTCATTACTGTATTATTTGGAAGAAAATATCCCAGAAGACATACGCCTTTCTTCTTCTAAGAGGAAAATATGGGATGATAAGATCCAGATTATTTTGAACTCTTACGATGCCTATACTCGTCTTGTATGCGGAGAGTATGAAAATACTAACGATGGTTGTCGTATGCATATAAATAAATATGAGGATTTCCTTTCTATGATGAAGAGAAAGTCCGAGCTTCCCTTATATAGCACGTACTTTTAAAGAAAAGAAAAAGCCAATGTATTTTACAAGTAACAGCATACAAACCATGTTTTCCACAGGTAACAGCATACGAACTAGTAAGAGCATAGAAAGAATGTTTTCCACAGGTAACAGCATACGCACGAGGGCATACTGTACATACAGCGTATATATTGACAAGTTCTTGAATCGCGTCTTTGCTAGTATAGAAAGGACATGGGTGCAGGATCCGCATAGATGGTTAATCATAGCTAGTCATAGCTTCCGCGAGCCTAAACCTTCTATTAATGATGTGGATCTACATGCTCTATGTATAATGGATCTCTTACACCAGTTTGCTTACACATCCCTCATAGGTTACGCAAAATTTGGGATTTTACTTACCACGCTGCGATCTTACGGGGAGGAGATAACTTTTTCAATAGGTACTGCTATCCCCTTGACTGAGGAGGGTGGTAATTTGCTTCCAAAAGCATGGGTCTATTCTCAGCTCTATAAAGTCCTTTTAAAATCTTCAGAAATTTATGAGGGGGATGAAATAGTTCGAGTCACTATCAGAGTCTATATGGAACAGGATAAAAAGCTGGAGAGGCCAACCCTATCTGAAGAAGAAAGACAGAACTTACTTCGTTCTGTTCTTTTAGAGGTCTCTAATAAGACCGAAGAGGGATTAACTGAGAGCGATGCTCTAACAGCAAGGAAACTCCGGGTAAGTAGACGCCCTAAATCTATCCCCGCGTTAAAGGAACATAACATTACACTGAGACCCTTCATTGTATCCGATCTCGAGACGCTACTGGATGAGAATAATTATCATAAGACTTATGCAGCTGGTCTCTTGATGGTATTTCCTGGTAAACATATAAATGATATGCTGATCGAGACCTACTTTAGCGAAGACTACTCTATACTGTATCCGACGGAGTTTGAAAAAAGGAGTGAGAAGGTGCTTTTTGACTTGGTATTAAGAATCTCTGCTCTTGTTAAAAAACACAAGTCATTAAAAACTATTTACTTCCACAACTTTTCTAGATTCGATGGTATTCTCTTGCTAAAGCACCTCGCATGTAAGCACCCGAAATACATGCTCAAACCTCTGATGAGGAATAACAGGCTTTATGAGTTAGCTGTCTATTTGGGTAAAAAGATGTTATTCCGCTTCAGGGATTCCTATAATCTACTTCCTAGTAAACTTTGTGAGCTGGCTAAGAGTCTCTGTCCTGATCTAGGCACGAAGGGTTCTATCAACTATAGCGAAGTCACTCCTGAGAAGCTGGTTAGTATGAGAGATGAATTGGTGGAATATATGAAGCAGGACATCTATCTCTTAGGTGGTGTGATGAAAAAAGCACAAGAGATATATTGGAATCTGTACAAAGTGGACATTGAGGGTAAAATAACCCTTTCCTCACTAGCTCTAAGCATCTTTCGTTTGAGATACTACGATGAGAAAATCTTTCCAATCCACATCCCTAGCAGAAATGAAGACAACTTTATAAGACATGCATACTACGGTGGTCATACGGATGTGTATAAGCCTTATGGGGAGGACCTATACTACTACGATGTGAACTCGCTCTATCCATTTGTCATGAAGGAATACCCAATGCCTGGTGGTGTACCAGTCTGGTATGGAAATCTGGAAGACAGGGACTTAGATGGCATGTTAGGCTTTATTGAAGCATATATAGTATGTCCGAAAACTATCAAGAAGCCCTTTCTACCCTATCGAGAGAAGGAGGGTACTCTCATCTTTCCAACAGGAGAATTTGTAGGTGTATACTATAGCGAAGAATTGAAGTTTGCTAGAGAGATTGGCTACACAGTGATTCCAATCTCAGGCTACCTCTTTGAGAAGAAGGAAAGCCCATTCAGGGAGTTTGTAAGCGCTATCTTTTCAAGCAGGTTAGAAGCTAAAAAGTCAGGGAATGATGCTTTGTCTTATGTGTATAAGATACTTATGAATTCGCTATATGGTAGATTCGGCATTAACCCTAAGGGTACAATAACCGAGATCTGCGATAACGAAAGACGCAAACTTTTAATAAGAAAGACTAATTTGATATCTACTGATGAGCTTAGCGATTCTAAATACATCATTACCTATCATAGCAATACCGAGACTGATTATTGGGATCCACCGAAGAACTCTGCTGTCCAACTTGCTGCTGCAATCACAGCCAATGCTAGGATCTATATGTACCCCTACACCTCGAGAGAGGACTGTTACTACACGGACACTGACTCAGTTGTGCTAAGTAAGCCACTACCTGAAGAATTGATTTCATCTTCTATCTTAGGTCTGTTTAAGCTAGAGGACAGAATAGTTAAAGGATACTTTTTAGCTCCGAAGGCCTATTACTTATGGAATGAGAAAGGAAAGGATACTGTCAAGTACAAAGGGCTTGCGAATAAGGAAATCACTCCAGAATGGTTTCTTTCACAGTACGCTGACCCTGATCGTAAGCTACAAGTAGCGGTGGAAGCCAACTTCAGGATTGAGTGGTCCTCACTTAACATCTTCAAGAAAGACATAAATGTCAATGTTGGGCTTACTCCAAAGCCTAAGAGGAGAAAAGTCTATGAGGGGGAGTACTGGGTTGATACAAAGCCTGTTGATGTCAAAGACCTGTCTAGATTAGATAACATTAGCAAAAAACTAGTCATGTTGCTAAGGGATGATGTAACACATCTTAAGAAAGAGAATCTCTTTCTCCATGATAAATTATCTCATAAGGAAAGAGAGATGAAAAAGGGGAGAGACAAGGAGATGAAAGAAGAACCTACAGAGGGCACTAACCCTACTATAGACGAGATACCTAATACTGACATTAAGAAGAAGGTGAAGAAACCTAATACTGGCAAGAAAAGAAGAAAATACCATAGTAGATCTATGATTAGCCCTCGGTCGGGATGGTCCTGTCGAAGAACTTTATTCATGCAGAGAAAGACACTTAGGATAGGAGACTTATGGATGCAGGGTCTGCAAGTGAAACCCCAAAACCTAAAATCCCCTAATGCCTATCAAATAAGAGTCCTACCGGAGATCAGGTGTCAAAGGTGTCTAGGATTTATCCCAAAAGTAAGTAGGAGTGCTCTTCCATTCAAGCCTTCAGCCTTACAGTCTATAGACCTTACCTCACAAATCTTTTCTCTCGGGATTGAGTTGCTGTATCTGTAGTAGCATTCCCTCTAGTCACCTAGAAAGAGGAAAATTGCCAGTTTAGTTCCATCTCCTTGAGTTTCAATTGGAATGCTAGGGTAAGTCCCAAAGTCCTAAGTTCTTCCTTTCAATAAAAGTAGTAGGGCTAACGATATTTCTTTATCTTAATGCTAGGCGTATAGATAGGTTTCTGGATCTCGAGATTAGTTTCATTTCTCTGGCTAGGAATAAGCAAAAAAACAAGGAAAGCGGATTCTCTTTCGCATAAGCCCTTTCTTAAGTAAGGTGATGGCGCTCTTTATCAGCTGCTTTCCTGGCATGTTACTTAAAGAAAACAAGTGAAGTAAGCTCCCCCCTTGATCCGATACAAGCGAGCTAAGGGGCATGATGTTCTCCCAATACCTGAGAGACACTTCACAGAGACTAAAGGTTAGGGGGATGGTAGTAAACCAACTGCAAGCACATGAACTCGCTATACCATTCTCTGCCCGCTACCCCTGCTCCTACTTCGAATGATAGAACGATTCGAAAGGGGCATACGTACGGCTTTGACTAAACGACTAACTAAGGTTTTTAGGAAGCAGACGTAATCGAAAGAAAGCTTGGGCCGAATGGAAGGGGCTTCCAACGATGGCAGGCTTACGGGATAAGGGCATACTCGTATGAAAAATATCCTAACTAAACGCTAAGCATTGAACCTTACTTCAAAGACTTTTATACGACCAACCGCCTACTTAATTACACTTCCGGCATGGCATTAAGCAAGTTCCTTCTTCTGCGAATATGAGATAGACCGACGGGACTGTGGGAATAGCGAAAGCCCTGATTCAAAGATATTGGCCAGTCAAAAGGAAGAAGGTGAAAGACCACAAAAGTATTCCCCCTAAAGCTCTGCAAAGGCCTTTCGGAGATTGACCGTTTTTTCGAATTCGTATCCGTTGGCTAAGTACTTAGAAGCTTGGCCACCAGTAGCCTCGGACCTTCATCCTTCGACCCTCAAGACCTCTTATAGCGCTCTTGCCTTCCAGCTAGCCGGAAAGAAGTCAATTTCGGAGTCTGTAAAAGAAAAGAAAGACTAGCGGCGCTTATTCCTATTCCATGAGATAGCAGTGGTTACGAATTCAATTTTGAAATAAAAGGGAGTTTTTCAACTATACGAAAGTGATGTTCCTTGCGAGAGGTAAGTTCTTAGGAATCACAGGAATAGCCCTTTAGGTTGCAACTCCTTCTAAGACTACTAGTATTGGCAAGAGGGATGAACCTGATTGACCTATTATTTCCCCCGGGGCGGATGGGATTGATTCTAAACCCGCTTCGACGTCTTCCCACAGATCTGCCTTATCGAGCCGGTGCCATTCAGGCAATGAAATAGGTTTTTGTACGAGGAATAAGAGGCATATGCAAGAGCAGGTTGCACGAAAGGAACTGACATCTCATCGGAATAGGAAGCGAATCCGCTCTTCTATGTGCTAGATGTCGGCATTTCCCCTCTTAGCATACAGCATTCACTTCACTGACGCCTACTGACCGGATCGGGCACGAAGGAGGAAGGAACAATGGGAGAGAGGCGAAGCATTTGAAATGAGTTCATTCTCATATAGCAGGAAAGTCTTACCATTTCGAAAAGAGCTCAGTAAATGGTCGAGCTAGCTCCTTCTGCATGGCCTAAAAGCTAATAAAGTGAAAGGGTCGTGAAGCAGCTTACTTTCCTTTCATTCCAATATGGCATACTACTGAATCAGAATCAGGATCTTCCAGGGATTGGCCACTCATCTGGAGTATGTCACCAGGTCAGGCCTAGCTGATGAAAGATCTCGTTTTATGACCATCTTTCTTAAGCAAAAAGAGTAGCTTAGCTCTCATAGTAATTAATAGCTCGAGGCTTTATTTCTTCTATTATAGAATAGAAATCTATAAATGGAGGAGTAGGCTGACAAGCGGTCCTATTTCAGCAGCTTTGCTCAATGCATTATCCAGATCTCGAATCATTGGAATTAGCTTGCTTTCCCTTCTATTATATAAGAAGTCTTCCCCGGTCGGGAATCAATCATACTACGATCGTCAAATCCTACGCTGTCAATAGAACTGTCGGCATATAACCTAGAATCAATAGGAGCTAATAAGATCTTCCCCAGGGTAATTTCACTAAGACTGCCCTACTCCCTTGACTAATATGGTTCAGGTGGAATAGTCGGACATAGAATACAGGGAATGCGCATACAGTGAATAAGACCCCTCCTTTAAGTAGGAATTAGACCAAGGCTAGACTGGATGCTGCTACTACATGTACAGCAGCTAAGATTGATTCTCTTACCTGCATCCTTACACCTAGAAAGGTACTTTGTTACTAGCCTGAAAGTCTCAACATCTCCCTAAAAAAGGATTAATAAGGAATGCTAAAAAGAAAGAATCTAAGGCTGAAACTGAAACAACACTATAGCTCCTTAGATTTTGCTCGTTACGCTCCTTAGTAAGTGAATTGGTAGAACTTCAATACACTTGACCTTACTGGCTTTCCTAGTCCGACATCGACTACATCGAAAGAGATAGAAGACTTAGCCGATTAGACCAGATAGAGAATAGGAATTGACAGAAGATAGACACAGGCTATAGAGAAGGAATGCTAAAAAGAGAGATAGGAAAAGCTATGTGTACCAAACAGGGAAATCTATACGGTGATACCTCAAGCCCATGATATAACATTTTCTTGTAAGAAAGCCGTTGATAACGAATTGGTAACCCCTGGTCGGAGCGGGTAGGAGCCGAATAGATGGGAATGAAGTTCCTTTACAGCTCCGGAAAGGAGGCTTGTGCCACTAAGGGGTTGCCGCTTATTCAAGTGACGGGGCAAATGCCCTATTAATTGAATCTAAGTCAAGCTTATCCTCTAATGCCTGGGAAGCTATTCCATCTGTAGTATCGCTGGAGGAAAGCTAATAAGTACAGTTGCAGTCCGCTTTAAGCGGTTGGTTAGCTATTATACAATTTGAAAAAGCTTATTAAAGAAGTAACCTTAATAGTTTTACTATACAGGGAGCTGAGACTTTTAGATGGTGCATAAGCACTGGGGAATGCTTAATGGCATTCAAACTTGCAGGAAAAACACCAGCTCTTATCAATATTCCTTCCTAGGGAAACAGCCCAAGAGCATACTTTTCAACTGGCTTGTTATAACCTGCTTTCCTAAGAGGTACTTCGCTAGCTCGCTTTCAAATTGGTAAGATCATATTATAAACTATTAAAGGCAAAGACTCCAAGGAAATAGATCCTCATTCATGGGCTAGCATTTCTTTACAGTGGGGAACACTATCTATGGATAGAGCTTAGTTAATTAGAGAATTCAAAAGTAGCTCGCCTTTAGTCAGCTAGTACAAGAAAGTGGAGACTCAATGAACTGCATAAAAGTCCTGATATCTCGTTGTAATCCCAAGCATGCAATCCCTAAACTCCATGAGTTGCCCACTTCTCAGAAGAACAGTTGATCGTACTACTCATTCATGTTGGCAGTCACTCTCATGGATTTCTCATAGAAGATCCTTATTCTTGATAGCACTGGTAAGGGACGATTCTCAGTGCCAACCTATCCCCAATCACACTGAATGCTTACTTACCAATCCTTTCTCAGAGAATTCCTCGTGCATCAAAAAACTTCTAGTAAAGTTCAGGAGACCCACTTCGCATGGAGAAGTTCAAAGCTTCCATGAGTAGTCGGATGGACATGCTTGCCAATCTTGAGTTGTCATCGGGTAGGGCATGATTACAGCGAGTGTTCGCATGACTTGGGACAAACCTCTAGAGTCTTCTCCTCCTTGCCGCTGCTGGTTAGGGGCAATCGACCGATCCACATTTGTTGATACGTATATGGATAGATAGATAGCGACTCTTCCTCTCTCCTGCTAGTAAATAAACTATGGAAATGCACCGGCATGTTTTTTCCCTATCTTAAATTGTTGTCAACCTCCCTACTAACCATAATCTGTAGGATAGTAATCTGTAGGATTGTACACGACAACCTTACCCTCATAGTCCAGAGCAACCATCCTATTGCGACAATAGAGAGGCTCTAGCCCTGGTTCTGTATACTCGATTGAACAAGACAGCCCGAGATCTTGTATCATATCAAATACTTGATATTCATCGATTCTTAGATCATCAGTACATGCTATAAAGACCATACCTATGAATCTTTCAAATGCAATCCCTGGATATTTATGGCTGAACTGCCGGTCGAACTCCATTAAGGTAAGATTGAATAAGACCCTAGTGATTTCTCCAACAATTGGCATACAACCGAAGCATATCTTTCTACCATCCTCATCAAAGGTCTCGAGATTTAGAAAGCTACTAACCAGCTTATAACAAACCGAATCTGCCCCAACAAAGGACTTAACACCATCTAAAACCAGACTCTCAGGAATCAGTTGTAATGATGGATCCATGTTAATCTGGTACAGTCTAGTCACCTTACCCATGTTTTGAATACCAGAATAAAAGAGACCTAACCTATCTAATAATCTGTAATTCTCCTTGGGCACATAACCATAAGTCAAACGATAGAAATGGATACTCAATGCCATGAACACCAAGACATCCTCTTTTTTTGATGGAAAAACAACTATATAGTGTGAACTATCTCTGCTTGGATAAAACGTTAAGTCAGGAAAATCAGGTAGCGTTGCAAATAAAAATTCTAGTAGATCATCCCTACTTATTCTCCTGAGCCTTAGCGGAGATAGAGTGTAAAAACCTGAAAGCAATATCTGTTGAAGATTACATAACTCTTTCTTAGATAGATTATATTTCTGAGTGCTTTTTAAATCATTATACAGAAAATCAATATCCTCTGATAGCTGAACTAGCGAACTAGAAATTGTAGAATAATAAGAAGATCTTGCACATATCATAGTCAACTTATAAGAAGATTTGGATTGAATTGTTTCTTGTTTGTTTTTCATCTTTTTACTATTATTTCTTGTAATTCTTGAACTTTCAAAGTACTTATTAATTCTAAATCAGGAGGAGATGAATATGACATCATACCCATTCCGAGAAAGGCTGCTACTATGATCCCTAAACCAAGGGCCACCCTAGCATTGCTACCTTCAGCAGTGTTACCACTAGGAAGATGGATTTCATTGAACGGATAGACATTATCAAAGGCGGATAACACTTGATCTGATATATACTTATACTCCACATAACTCATTTTCATAAAGGGGGCTATATCAAATGAAACATCCTTGAAAGAATCATACGGAAGCTCTCTCGGTACTAAGATTCCTGGAGGTGCTACTTCTGGTACTCCAGGTATAAAGTTGTACCAGACAGTACAACCAATCCCTAAGCTAACAAATATGATTAAGCGCCCATACATACCTTTATAATATGTTATAAATTCTATTACTTTTTTATACGGGGTCCTGGTGAGAACATCTAAGCAATGGTGCAACCCACCCTTGAACCTGGTATTTTCAAACAAATCTGGGGTTGAAAAACGTAACATTTTTGATAACCCGAGAGATTGAAAGACATACATTAACATTTTCTTCGCTGAATTGCTCATTAGAAATTCATATCTTTGGAAACGAGTATGCTCTGGAAAAAAACGGAAATATAACGCCAGAATAGCATCTTTAGCTGATTGAACTTTAAGTTGTTCAACAATCAGACTTTCTTTTAAATCAGTAAGAGGGAAACTATTCACAGGTAGACTTAAAATAGGAAAACTATTAAGCAATTCATCCTTATTTACATGAGAATTCGGATTATTTGTGGGGGGAGTATAAGTCAAAGGCTGGATTGGCTTAGGAATTGACCTTCGCAAATTCAGACCTCTACGCTTAGAGAACGTATCCTTTTTTCCGAAACGATAGCTTTCCGGCAGCATTCCACCATTACCTGTGTAATATATATCATTTCTAGTGTGATTAACTCTCAATCTGTCAAATAACAATTTCATTTTTCTTTTATCATCTATTGATAGAGTAATACTCGGGATTTTCTCTCTGCTTATGCCCTTACTTTCTTTTTGAAATAGGACTACTTGGATAGCTTCTCGCTCGATAGGCTGACCAACAGGACAGATTCTCGATTCCGTAGGACAGATTATCGATAGGCTGACCAACAGGACACTATTCTCGATACTTTAGGCTGACCTAAAGGACAGATTCTCGATTCGTAGCTACCTGATGACCAACTTTATCGATTCCGTAGGACAGATTATCGATAGGCTGACCTTATACTTAAGTAGTTGAATAATCTCGATTCCGTAGGACAGATTCTCGATAGACTTAATACTTAAGGGAAAATCTCGATTCCGTAGGATAGATTTTCGATTCCGTAGGACATAAGAGTATATGAGGTGCCTTTACCCACAGAAATACTAGACTCAACCCAGACCATGAGAGGAACAAGGCACAGAGCCATGTTTATTCGGCCTTGGGACAGGCATTATGGGATTTTACCCGACGGGGGGCTGCCTTTACCCTGAGCCAGTATTTCTCCCCTAGAAAATGGTTTAGGATAACCTCCAGGGGACAGACAGCGGTATTACTCTAAAGACCCTGGGGGAGGGGGGGTGACTTTTTTCTTTACTCAAAAGCCTGTTCAAGCCTTCTTTAATGGTTAGACTCTAGCCTCTAATAAAGATCGAGATAAGGGCATTTCTTTGAGAAAGTATAGGA